ACAATTCGCTTTCTAGATGATCCTTCTAGAAGAGTGGGATTAGAATAGAACAATTTTTCTAGTTACTTCGTTCTCTATTTCTATTTGAGAAAATCCTTAGGAAAAGCATTTTGTTTCCACCGAGCTAAAACAAGATGTAAATGCCTCTAGTAAACCAAAGTTATTGTTTAATAGCTATTTTGCTTCAATCTATCCTATCGAAAAAAAAAAATTGAAGATTTAGTTACGATTAGAAATACACTTTTCTATCTTTATCCATGGATCTTTTCCTCATACTTATTCAATTGGAAGTATTGATCCAATTCAAAAAAAAAATTATGTTTCGTAATTTTATAATCCAATTTTTCAATATTAATTTATATTCAATATTCATTTTATATATATATTTATATATAAAAATTATATATAAATAGAATTTTATAATTCTAAAAAATGGAATTGATATAATTTAATTGGCCCTTGGATAGAAATCACGAGAATGTATATTCTTCCTCAAATCTTTCGTCGAGAGGTAAAGGATTAAATCCTTTTAAGAAATAAAGTTTTTGCTCGGAATATGAATCAAACCGAGGGACCCCTTAACTCTTAAGGGGATTAATAGAACGAATCACACTTTTACCACTAAACTATACCCGCTACAATGTGATTATTGTATATAAAGGGACCCTTTGTCGAACAGGGGAATTGGGCGTAATCAAGATAGGATTACAAGATAGGAGCATAAAAAATCCTGAAAATTAGAGCCTTGCCGCCTTTTGTCAGAAGACTTGTGTTATAGGAGTTTTGATAGATAGCGTTCGACAAAAAGACTTAGTCATAACATAAAAATGGATTGTGCAAAAATCCATAGTTTTTTTTTTTTATTATTTTTTTTATTATTTATTTATTAAAGTAAAATAGTAAAATAAATGGAAATAAAAAGAAATAGGAAGAAAAAAAGAATAGAAATAATATTTTGATTCTATATCATAGGAACGGAAATAGGATTTCTTCTGCTTCTGATTGTTGATTCAATCCAATAACAAGATTTTTTTGTTACAACAAAACAAGTCAGATCGCAGAATCATAGAAAAAATGAGTTATTTGAGTTAAAAATAAAAAAATGAGCCCGGCCGGGTACTGACCAGGCCGGTCCGTGGAAATTGGAAATAAAAAAAAGCCTCTTTTGAGCGAAATCAAAGCGATATTCTTTTTATTTGATATATTTCTTTAGAGCCCTTGTTTTATTTAAGAATATTTTAAGAATATAAAGGATATAGAATATAATATAAATGAAATGGAATTACTGATAAAAGTTCTATATATCTCTAGAAAAGTTGGATATATCTATATTCTATATAATCAATCTATATAATAATAATAAAATAAAGAATCTATATAACTATATAACAAAGTAAAAAGGGCTTTTTTCAAGCATTTCTTTTGGTGTGCTGTAACATAGTAATTATCTTTTCTCAATTAGGAGAGATGGCTGAGTGGACTAAAGCGTCGGATTGCTAATCCGTTGTGCGAGTTATTCGTACCGAGGGTTCGAATCCCTCTCTTTCCGTTTCGGTTTTTGGCAGTGGAATAGATCAAATCCTAATACCATTTCTAAAAATGAAGCAAGAAACTCTCCCTTTTTTATTCTTCGCGTCCAGGATTACGCCCCGGATCATTAGATAGGAATCCGAAGATGAAGAGAGAAACAAAGAATATAACTACGGTGTAAACAAAGAGTTTAAGCGTAAGCATTACACAATCTCCAAGATCATTTTTTTGGAAAAAGAAGAGAATAGATTCCCCGTTTTTATACCACTATACCACATATCCTAATATCCTATTTTTATCCTATTTTATTTTGATTTTGACACCAAGAAATAAAGTGATTTCTAGAAATTCTAGAAATCAAAAAGAATTTTCATAAATTCACTTGTAATAAGAGTTAAGTGGTTCATTACAAAACAAAATTCTTTCATACCAACAATTAAACAATTATATATTGTGGCGGACTCTAATCTAAATAGGGTTCTTCGGCGAAAAAGGGTGAGAATGAGGAAATGGGATGATCCAGATTTATTATGGCTATCCAAGAATTTCAATCTTTGAATTGAGGGTTCGTTCAAAGTGTAAGACTTATCTGATCTTTTCAATTGTTAAAATTTTTTTTTCTTGAATCAATCATGAATTTTTCTAGGACAGTATTAAGGATCTTATCGAAAACTTACAGCAGCTTGCCAAACAAAGGCTAAGAGAAAAAAGAGAAGAGGTATTACCGGCATAAAATCTACGATTGGATTCAAAAAAGCATAGGCCTCGGGCAATTTGGCGAATAAAAAACTACTCGAAAAAAGGGCAGAATTAAAACAGATACAGATCAAATTAAAGATATTAAGCATAACAAAATTTTGTTCTTGGAGATAATTTTGATTGAGTTATTAATATGTTTTTTGATATAAGGAAAAAAATGAAGAAAGGAAAATAAGGCAGACTAAACAATACTTCTTTGAACTCACCCAATCAAAAAGCCTTCAATTCTTACAAGAGAATAGAAGAAATCATACTTTCATACAATATCTTAATTGAATTCTATGTAATGATCAATAAATTAAGTTTAATTCTCTATCCATACGTGCAAAAATCGTAGCAAGAATATAATCTATTCCATAGCTATTTGGAACTGGAATTGACGAACAAGGAATACCCATATTAGTGTTTAGTAGTTTCAAATAGAAATCTAAATGGGGCGTAGCCAAGTGGTAAGGCAACGGGTTTTGGTCCCGCTATTCGGAGGTTCGAATCCTTCCGTCCCAGAGCATGCTCTTTTCATATATCAGAATAACGATATCCGAATCTAAATTGCTCTTTTTTTTTGTTTTTAATAACCTTCTTTCTAAGAGTCAAATATTGGAGAAAATGGGATTCTTGCTTTTTATTTTTAATGATTTCTTATAAGATTGGCACTCGAAGAACTATGAGATTGGCGGATCTATTAGATCGAGTTATTTGATCTATCGGGTTATTTGACGATGCAAGGTATATTCAAAAAGATTAGTTTATTTGTGTTATTTATTATAATATTCGTGATATCATTATTATTTTCGTACTATTATTAGATATTCTTTATTTTTTTTTTTTTATTTTTAGAATAGAAAAGTATAATAAAAGTAAAAAAGAATAAAAATATATTGCATTCATACAATATGGGTTAGTTTGAATTCTTATTGAGGCTTTTTCTTCCTAAATTATCTATTTATTTCATATAGCATATAGAAGGAAATTTCTTTCATATAGAAAGAAGAACTATAGATAGATTATTATGTATCGGCTGAACCAATGACTATTCATGATTCCATAATTGAATCAATGTTCCAAATTAGAGGAATGTTATGGTAAAACTTCGTTTGAAACGATGTGGTAGAAAGCAACGTGCGACTTGAAGGACATGATCAGCTGTGGATGTCAAAACCCACCACTTTCCATTATGTAGAAATGAAGGTGCTTTTTGCTCGACATCCTTTGTTCTATTATAATCCGTCTTTTTGTTGGGTTGTAATGTAAATAGTACAGGATGGAGCTCGAAGAGAAACATCCATTTTTAAGGGGCAAGGATCTAGGGTTAGTTAATGGAAATCAATAAGTTGAAACAACTTCGTAAGTCTATTTTTGATATAGAAATCGAAAGGCTCCGATTCAAACTATTTTCAAATCAAAAAGAAAAATTGTTGGAATTCGTAAAACTCTTTCGATCAAAAGTGTATCATGCGGGAATTAATCGTTCATATGATTCTTTTATAGAAAGAAAAAAAAGAGAGAAAAAAGGGCATGTTGCTGCCATTTTTGAAATGATTAAATATCGCCGAAGTAATGTCTAAACCTAATGATTCAAGACAAAGATAAAAGATCCTAGAACAAGGAAATACCCTTTTCACTTTTCTCAACAACTAGATTAAAATGAAGAATCGAAATAGATTCTAAGCGAGACAAATAAAAAAGGGGTTAGAGACCACTCAATAAAGGAATGCCTAAGTTTTTTTTTAGCATTTTGAGAGTTATTTGACTTGAGTTATGAGAGTACGAATGCTTTTTTTTCGAAAAAAAAAAGACGGGTTTAAATGTCTAATTGATTTGCTGTTTATGGATCTTTTTGACATTCTAATTCCATATCATAATCATATATATAATTCCATACATAGACATAACTTTTAATTAATCATTTTTTTCTCGAGCCGTACGAGGAGAAAACTTCTTATACGTTTCTAGGGGGGGGGGTATTATTTAACTACATCTATCCCAATGAGCCGTTTATCGAATCGTTGCAATTGATGTTCGATCCCGAAGAGAGGGAAGAGATCTTCGAAAAGTGGGTTTTTATGATCCGATAAATAATCAAACCTATTTAAATGTTCCCGCTATTCTGTATTTCCTTGAAAAAGGAGCTCAACCCACAGGAACTGTTCATGATATTTTAAAGAAGGCGGGGGTTTTTACAGAACTTAGTCTTAATCAAACAAAATTCAATTAATGAAATACAAAAAAGAGGGTGCGGATGATTCATATCTAGCTTTGTATAAATTTTTCTTTATTATTTCCTCCCCCCTCTTTTGTTCTATTCATATTTTAAAATATATTATTCGTTAAATTTATTATTCGTATTTCTTATTGCTTTGCTACTATAGAATATTGTTACTATAGAATATAGAATACCGTGTTCTATAACAATACCGTGTTCTATAACAACAAAACCAGATTTTATTGAGCCAATTTTTTTGATATAAAATATAATTATAATATAGAGAAAAAAGATCAATTGAATAACTGAAGTAATTGTAATAACATAAAAAAAGATAAAAAAACATATAAAATAACATAGAAAAATAGAAAATATTAATAATATAATAAAAAAAAATTGACTTAATTATTTTTTTTTTTCATTATATTTTTTATAGTCTTTATTCTTTTCTCAACTCTCAACATTTCTATTCAAAATTTATAATCATATTGACAACAGTGTATCGAAC